TTCCTAACATTTGTCTCACATCATGACATAAGTAAGCAGTTATTTTTGTATCGGCGCAAAACCTTACTAATTGATCTTTACGGTGCTTACTCTATCAATTAGATCCTTTACCCATAGAATAAAACAGCTAGGCATATCTATTTCTTCATATTTCAACTTCTATGAAGTTTCTTTCTTTTCTACAGCTGATAAAAATCGTTGTTTTAGACAATGCATATGTAGAAAGCCCTTTTTCTAGTATTTACTAGTGAATTTGATCTTTATTTACTTTTTATTTCTATAGTGGAGATAGTCGCACGTAATGACAGATCACGGCCATATTATTAAAAGCTTGTGGTAAGAATGGGTTTCGTTCGAGCGCTCGAAAATAATATTCCAAAGCTTTCGTGTGTTCTCCGTTACTTGTGTGGATAAGTCCTATGTTATAGAGTATATAACTTCGGTCATAGGGATCAATTTCTAGTCGCATAGCTTCATAATAATTCTGTAAAGCTTCCGCATAATTCCCTTCGGATTGAGCTGACATCCGTTACGGTCGTCATTCAATTCACAGAATCTCCGTTACAGAACCGTACATGAGATTTTCATCTCATACGGCTCCTCCCTTATGTGCATAATGATAAAATGATAAAGAAGATGAAAATCTTCTCATTATGAACTAAGTAGGGCTAGTGTTTTTACAAGAAATCTCTAGCCAACCTTCCTGCAAGAGATCTTTTCTTAACATCAAACGTATTGTTACTAGAGAGAAAAGATAACTCCAACAATTTCTTTGTTCTCAACGCTTCCCAATGTCCAGGAATTAGTCACTTCAACAGCCTTCGATGGTTATACGGGTATCCAAAATACAAACGAGATGGATGTTTGTTGTCCCAACCATTCTTTTAGTCCCAAGCTTGCTAAAGAAGGGGATAATTTATAATATAACAAAGTTTTTGTGTTGTTAATTTCTAGGTGTAGTGCTTCTTCCCCTCTGCTACCTATTGGTTAGGATTGACCCGTAATACCGAACCTATAGGTATAACCTTTCGCTCAATACTAGAATCGAGAATTTAAACATAGCATCTGAGGCTGCATTAATCGAGGATACACGACAGAAGGAATTGTTCTATTTCCAAACTTTACCTTCTACAAGCGTAGATTTTTTTCTTTTTTTCCCGATCACGAATCATGTGTATTTCTCGTAAAACCGAGAGTCAAAAAAAAGTCAAATCGCACCATCTCTGTAATAAGTAAATGCCTCTTTTTCTCCTGAAGTTGTCGGAATTATTCGTAATAAGATATTGGCTACAATCGAAAAGGTTTTATCAATAAAATTTCCATTTATCCGCGATCTAGACATAGGTAGCAATCCATTCTATCATTGTTCTCATTACTTCTCGGGGGAAAATGATCCCACAAGGAAAAGAATTTTACAGTACGAAATAACATAAAAACAGATTCATTATCATTAAAAAATATGGCCCAATATTAAAAACAATATTCAAATTGTTCTTTTTTACATTACAGGAACAGGAATTGATTGATAAGAATTAAGAACTAAATATTGGGAACCGCATTGGATTCCATCTTACTGGAATAGTCTATCAACGAAAGAAACTATTCTTATTTGATTGAAGTTACAGCTTAGAAAAACCTAAGTTGATTGAATTATGATACAAAGAAGAAAAAGGATCGAATCGAGTAATCATTGTATGATGAAAATGGGCCCATTTTTTTTGTGTACTTAGCGGATATCACTAGACAATCAACTATAAAAAAATTGTTTATCAATTTGTATTTTTAATAGATAGATGGGATAAGGATTTTTGTTGATAACAGGCCTAAAAAGCAATTTGAGAATTCTTCTGGTATGGAATCGTAGTCTAAATAGAATCATGATCTAAAGATATCCATTAACCATAGTCTATAAAATATAGAACCCTAGCTCAGTCGATTCGTTAGAATTTCTAATTTATTGATTTAATGCGGTCGGTATAGTATAAATAGATTAAATAGATAATCAGAAAAAGAAGATAACATTGTTTTTGCAAACATGAATAGAATTTTTTTAATAGTTTTTATAAGAAAACAATTTTCTATTTTTATCGCTTTCTATTTAGAATTGATTGGTTGTACCTACCCAATAATCTAATTCTAATATGAATAATGAATTATTCACTCGATTTTCGGTTTTTAGGTCATAATCATTATGTAGGAGAGATGGCCGAGTGGTTGAAGGCGTAGCACTGGAACTGCTATGTAGGCTTTTGCTTACCGAGGGTTCGAATCCCTCTCTTTCCTTACCTTCACCTAATTTACCGATCTTACTAACCACAATAGATCAATAGATATAGATCAAATAGCAATATATGACTATTCCAACAGTTAGACCTTTCTTTGATATGGATTCTCTATTCCTAATGGCTGTGGTACGGAAAATACTGTTAAAGAAACGAGTAGACAAGGAATGAAAATATCCCTCTCGGTCTATGACACCTAAATGGAAGAAAAATCCGGA